ACCCCGATTCATATTTTTCATAGAGAAATCTATGATCAAGGATAGAACGAGATCCATTTTGAATCATATTTATGGGATTCCTTGGTTCGGGCCTAAGAAGGAATGTTACTCCATCATTATCAAACGGACTTTCTGTCTGTGAGGATTCCAGCAGAGCACCTTCTACTTCTAATAGGCCATGAACTAGATCAGAATCATTATAAAGGAGTCTAAAAGAAGTGATACCATCATTATCATTTTTTTCATTTGGTCCCCAAAGGTTTTGAGCGACGGATCCGGCAGAACAACTCAAAAGATAAAGAAGTATCGTTAATTTCTTCATGCTTGTTCCAACTTCCAAGTACCATTTGTACAAATCAGAATCCCCCCCGTTACATAATTTCTTCTTCATATAGATAGATATAGGATCTGTGGAAAAATCACTTAGAAGTAGATTTTGTGAAACAGCCCTTCCTATCTGATAGAAAAGTATACCATGATCCTGAACCGATCTTATCTGAGATCTAAAATCCCAAGTTTGTCTATGAAGAGCGGATCTAATTATATTAGTGTCTATAATGGATTTTTTTTGTATAATACTAATAGATAGCGCCTCATTGGTAAGTGCTACAAGATCTCGTACATTAGAACCCAGAGTTATGGACCCGAATCCATTAGTATCAAACATTTTCTTTTCCAAGTGAAAACCCCGCGTACCAGCAAGACTGAAAAAGTGCTTTCTTTGTTGTGGAATAAGAAGTCTTCGTATTTTAATACACGTATTTAATTTATTCGGAGCTATTAGAGCGGGATCCACTTTTTGGGGAATATGAGTCGAAGCAATAACAAGAATATTTCTAGTAGAAGATTTTTCAGAATCCCTGGAGAGAGAGTTCACTAATAGAGCCAGGGATAAGTCATTCGACTCATTCCCATTCAGATCATGAATGTTCGGAATCCAAATTATACAAGGAGACATTGCTTTTGCTAATTCGAATTGAAGCGTGAGAAAATATCGGTCTATTTCGGGTATGATATCCTCAGGTATCGTACTCTCCATACTTAGAAACTCCAAATAAATATCATAATAACGGTCGAGAGAGTCACTATCATACTTATCCAAATTATATATACTATTCTCGTTGCTCGGTAAAAGACTGTAAATGGTACCCTCTCTATCATCAAAAAGATCAGAATCATCATCATCATCATTCTCTATCTCAAAACCTTTAGGATAGTTATCCAGGAACTTGTCTAGAGATACTGTAATGAAAGGAAGATAGGAGTTTGTCGCTAGATATTTGACCAAATAGGATCGTCCAGTTCCTATAGAACCTATCACTAAAATACCCCTAGGAGGGGATAGGGCTAAGCGGAGCGAAAAGGGTTTTCCATAAGATGGCAAATACAAATTATTAGTCACACACGAGGTTTCTGAATAAGTGATTGTCTGATAATGAGCGAGGAATATCCGTCTTTCTGCTAAGCAGGATGTATTGAACTCATAATTTAGTAGATACTTTTTATGAATGTCAATTAAGTTTCGTAAGTAAATTGTTCCCGGTTGCTCAATCATTTGATAACCAGAGTTATTCTTTGATAAATGATCACTGCTAGTCAGACTCAATAAAATTTGATCAATCCCTTTTTCTGTCGTTAAGGTAGAGAACTGAACCATGAATTCCCTTTCTTTATCAGAAATGAAATCGGTGTTCAAGATCCATGATTCTATTTTATCATCAATCCAATCACTATTGACGTCTTTTCTTTTTCTTATCAAGGTATAGATCGCTTTACTTGTATGACTTAAATGTCTAGTATTTCTCAAAAACGCGATTCGATTGATCGGATTTGGTATAATCCTTATGAGATCGATGAGATTCAAATCTTTCTTCTTCGAACGTATGGATTTAACCCCATAAGCGGGACCACCACCCTTTAGCTTGTTGCCAGCAGAAGCCGAACCTCGTCTTTCTTCTAGAAAAGTTCCTAATTGTTCCAGAGCAACGAGAAACATATCCTTTAACAACCAGAAAGAATTCAGTTCTGATATAGGATACCTATCCAGAAGTTTTTCCAACTCAATCATGTATGATGGAATCATCAAAGATTTGAGTTCTTCGAACTCTGTCTGTAACTCATTAGAGAATCGAGAAACAAAGAAAAGATATGTATGAACGAGATATCCGGTAACAAGAAGAAGGATAAGGATTAAAATGAGGAACTCCCCCAGATGTGTCGATATCAATGGTGACTCATTAGCCAAAATATCTTCGCAAACGTACACAAAAAAATCACGAATACACTTATTCGCAATCTGACTTATAGGATTCCGTTGTGAAAGACACAATTTTTCCCGAAGAATTCGCTTGGATCCATCCCTAATACCATGAAAAAAGGATACAAATTCTTGAAATTTAGGACTCCTCCTTAGTATCGCCAATAGGTCTAAATAAGTATCTAAAAATATTAAATTTAGACATTCGTGTCCTGTCCTGGTAAAGAGCAATTGTATTGTATATGGTTGGAATCGTTTTAATTTTGAGAGAGTTGAAAAAACACTATTTCTTTTTCTTTGATAGTTTCTATACATCTGCCCTTTTTCAAAGCGTTTTGTTTTTGTTAACCAAGGACTGTGTTTTTTCCTCTTTTCAGATGGTAAATATTTCTCAGAATATGGAGTATGAATCAAACCCATGTTTGAATCGAAATGGAGATATTCATGCAAGTTCTTCCCTTCTGAATCAGGAAGATTGATATCTGAAAGAGGTTGACAATAAGTTCTTTCAAAATTGACTACTCCTTCCTCTGTTAGAGGTGTTCCAGAAATGTCTGCGATCCAGTAACTAGCCCTACGAACGAATGGATCGGATCGATTTGGAAAAAGGAAAGATTTGTACAAGTTATATCCGTCATCACGACTTTGCGGAAAATCCTTAGGTATCAATATGTTAGATACCAGTAACTCGATTGGTGAAATAGTCTCTCTGTCCAAAAAAGCATGTTTTTTTTTACCGCCGAATGGTTTGTTTCCAATGAACAATAAATTAAGGAATTGTCCATATGTAAAATCATAATTACAGGCCCTTTCCACATAAAAAGAGAATCTTTTGTTACAATCGAAACCGAAGTTATATTGATTATTAAAGAATCGAAGTCGATTTGCTTTATAAAAAGAGGATATCAATGAACTTCTATGAAATGGTTTCACGGGATTCAGCCAATTGTCTTGATCGTGTGATATCATTGAGAAATAGGAATCCATGTTATAAAAAGATTTCCTGCGCTTCTTTCTAGTATGGAATGACATCCAATTTTGTATCTTATTGAACAAAAAAGGTGATATTGTTTCTTCATTGAAGGATAATTTTGATTTTTTAAAAGTATAAAAGTCATCCAATAAGAAGGGTTTCCTTTTTTTCAAATGAACGATTTGAAGATCTATTGATTCTAACAACTGATTCCCGAGTGGATCATTCGGACATTTCAATTCATACATGTGGATCTGGGACCTATGAACGGGGATATTACCGAAACTCACAAAGAAAAAAGGGAGTGAGTTAGACAAAAATGGAAGAAACTTGGACAAAAAGAAATAAAGTGAGTTAGACAAAAATGGAAGAAACTTGGACAAAAATAAAAAAAATGACTTAGACAAATCTTTTTTGTCAATAACCTCAGACCAATCAATCGAATATGCATTCATATGTAATCGATAGAACACTACTTGAAATCGATCGAACACTACTTGAAATCGACCGAACACTACTTGAAAATGGCTATTCTGCTCAGAAATGAAATGGTCCAAATGTTCCTGGAAATTCTTACTCCCATTGGACCATTTGTATTTATATGCATTTGGATCCTTATTCATAGATCTCTCGGTTTGATAAATCAAAATAAGAGGATCTGTCTTCTGATTTTTTTTCCAATTTGAGAAATGTTGGTTGATCGTGTATTTCCTTGTAGGTCTATGATTAAGAATATTTTTTCCTATTTGATACCCTTTAATTACATATTCCGAGTTGCGATGGATTTGATTCCATGAGAAATCTTGGTTGATCGTGTATTTCCTTGTAGGTCTATGATTAAGAATATTTTTTTCTATTTGATACCTTACATATTCCGAGTTGCGATGGAATCGATTCCATAGGTTTTTTATGTATCCATAGGTATTGTTTGGATCAAAAGATTCATTCTCTTCGTAAAAAAGAGGAGGTAGAACCAATAAAGATTTCTTTTTTGATTCATCCCTGGAGTTGACTACCTCATTTACGAATTGTTTTTTATCCAATCCGGAAGAATCTATAGAAAAAGAAAATCCCTTCTGATACACCAGATCCGGCTTAGTTATTGATAGATTGAATAGATTTGCCATTTCTTGAAATATCTCTTCTGATTCAAAATCGTGGTGTAACAAGTATCCCGCCCTATTCCGTAGATGAAATAACCCAAAAAGTCGATTTTTGTTCAAGAATGAATCGGAACTATCAAGCTGATATTTTGCAACCCCATCACATCCTGGATCGGATGAAATAGGATGAATTGAGACAGTATTTTGTAAATACTTAATTATCTTGACTATATTGGCTATTTCTTTATTTTCCGATTCCCTCAAAAGAACAAAAGAAACATCTTCTTCTTTATTAAATAATTTATGATCTCGAGTGAACCTCTCAGTAGGATTCAAATCCAAATCCAGCTCCAGCTGAAGTTCTGACCATCTGTCATACAAATGAGAAGAGGTTTTCAATTGACTAGAATCCCTTACTTGAATAAAACTAGGTCTCTCAGAGATCTTTTTTCCTTTTGAACGATACAGGAGCGGAACAATCAACTTATTGATATTGAACGAATCTTTTGAGTCGTCCCTTGTATCATTGCTGGGTCCAATGGAATGCATTGGTATAGGAAGAAACCCTGTCAAATAGACATTTTTTCTTTCGATCATCTTTCGATTGTTAATACGATAGATAAGGATCGCTACTACAAAAAATAATACATTTTTGATCGTGAAATAT